CCATAGTAGCAGCATGTATAAGAGCCGAAATGGGAGTAGGCCCTTCCATAGCATCTGGTAACCATACATGAAGGGGAAATTGGGCAGATTTAGCAACTGAGCCACAAAATAGCAAGAGGGCACACAAACTAACAAAAATAGTATTAACTTCATTTTTATAAATTAAGTTATTGACTATTTGAAACAAATCCCGAAATTCCAAACTACCCGTTATCCAATAAAGACCTAAAATTCCCAATAATAAACCAAAATCCCCTACACGATTAGTTACAAATGCTTTTTGACAAGCATTTGCTGCAATAGGACGTGTGAACCAAAAACCTATTAATAAATAAGAACACATTCCAACCAATTCCCAAAAAATATAAATTTGTATCAAATTCGAGCTAGTAACTAAGCCCAACATTGAAATATTAAAAAAAGTCATATAAGTAAAAAATCTCAAATATCCTTGATCATAAAACATATAATTATCACTATAAATAAGAACTAAAATGCCAACAGTAGTAATTAATATTGACATAATAGAAGTAAGTGAATCGATCAAATACCCAAACTCTAAGGAAAGATCATTATTTAGGGTCCAAGACCATACATATTGGTAGATAGAACTCTTATTGATTTGATGAATAGACAGATCAATCGAAAAAATTATAACCATAGTTAACAAAAAAATGCTAGGAAAAGCCCACATTCGACGAAGATTCTTTGTTGCGGTCGGAAAAAGGAAAAGTCCCACTCCTATTAACACAGGAACTGGAAATGGAATAAAAGGTATGATCCATGAAGATTGATGTGTATGTTCCATACAAAAACAAAGATTCTTAATAAATTTTGTTTCTTATTCGTGGGTTTTGTTTTATCTTTTTTGTAAAGAAAGGGTTCGGTTAATAAAAAAAGTGAACATAGAAAAAGAATTATCTTATCTATTATTAATTGTTCCGAATCTTTGCACAATACTTCCAATATTAAAAAGTCCAAACAAAAAATGTACCAATAACCAAATTCCTAGTAAAGGAAAAAAACTTTTTTTCTCATATTTATTATTATATACTATATATAATAATAAGTACTATTACTATATATATTACTTATTAATAAAACTATTGATAAAGATAAAATAATAACTATTAATAAAAAAACGAAATTTGTAAAGTAAAAAATATGAATTAAATAGAATTAATATAGAATTAAGAATTTTAGAAAAATTTTTATGTATACAATGAAGATAAATAATGAATTATACCAAAACTAAGAACATTCGTTTATTTTGATTATAAAAAATAATTCATATGACATGACTCAATCACTTTTTTTTTTCAGAAACATTAGTTTATTTTTAAACTAATTGATTATTTTCCATTACAATAAAAAGATATCCATATTTGGAAAAATTTAGGAAGGAAAAGGATTATAATATTCAATGTTTTACTTTAGGTAGGAAAAAAGGGGGAATTAAGATAGATAAGTATATATGGATAATTAAAGAACAATTCCTTTTCATTTACAGAAAAAAAATGTGTTTCACATCGAACTATAACAATGAAAAAACTAAACTAATTGAATGGCAGTTCCAAAAAAGCGCACTTCTATATCAAAAAAAAACATTCGAAAGACTCTTTGGAAAAAGAGAGGATATTGGACAACATTGAAAGCTTTTTCATTAGCTCAATCGATTTTTACGGGGAATTCAAAAAGTTTTTTTTGTAACAAATACAAACGTTAAAATAATCTGAATTCACTTTATTCAAAGAATATTCTTAAATTCTTAAATTTTAAATACTAATAGTACTAATAGAATTTATTTTAATTTAATATCTTAAATATCTTAATTAGTATAACACTTATTTAGAATATCGTTATATATATAATGGTATTCTAAATAAAGATATTCTAAATAAAAAAATCCTTTGAATATAGTCTTCCATTTTTTATCCAAAAATTAACTATTTCTTTAGATTAAAAAAAAAAAAAAAAGAAAAAAAATAATATAATAAATGAGTCATTCAAAACTACATAAAGAACAATTATTATTATTTTACATTATTATTTTAATTTGAATTCTTTTTTTTTTTTTTAATGTAAAAAAAAAAAGAATATAGAAAAAAAATAATAATAAATAATAAACTTTAGAATTGATTCTTTAAATCTCGACAATTGACTAAAAATTGGTTATTATGATTTCGAGTAAGCCGCTATGGTGAAATTGGTAGACACGCTGCTCTTAGGAAGCAGTGCTAGGGCATCTCGGTTCGAGTCCGAGTAGCGGCATGACATCTTATCTTCTAAAAGAATAAGTCCTATAATTCACTAAATTCCTATTTCGATTCCTATCCTAGTATTCAGACTTTTTTTTTCATTATTTATCTATATATATGATATTTTCAACTTTAGAGCATATATTAACTCATATAGCGTTTTCGGTCGTATCAATTGTAATTTCAATTCATTTGATAACTTTATTAGTCAATGAAATCGTAGGATTACATGATTCGTCCAAAAAAGGCATGATAATAACTTTTTTCTGTATAACAGGATTGTTAGTTACTCGTTGGGTTTTTTCGGGCCATTTACCATTTAGTGATTTATATGAATCATTAATCTTTCTTTCATGGAATTTTTCCATTTTTTATATGGTTTCATACTTCAAAAAACAGAAAAACAACTATTTAAATACAATAATCACACCAAGTGCTATTTTTACCCAAGGCTTTGCAACTTCGGGTTTTTTAACCAAAATAAATGAATCCGTAATTTTAGTACCTGCTCTACAATCCCATTGGTTAATTATGCACGTAAGTATGATGATATTGGGTTATGCAACTCTTTTATGTGGATCATTATTATCAGTGGCTATTTTAGTCATTACATTTCGAGAACTTATACAAATTATTAGTAAAAGCAAGAATTCTTATTTTTTAATAAATGAATCATTTTATTTTGCTGAAATCAAATATATGAGTATGAAAGAAAGAAATTATTACAGGTCTCAATTTATTCAACAATTGGGTCGTTGGGGTTACCGTATTATTAGTCTAGGTTTTATCTTTTTAACGATAGGTATTATTTCAGGAGCAGTATGGGCTAATGAGGCGTGGGGATCATATTGGAATTGGGATCCAAAGGAAATTTGGGCTTTTATTACTTGGACTATATTCGCAATTTATCTACATACTAGAAAAAATAAAAAATTGGAAGAAAATGTAAATTCGTCAATAGTGGCCTCTATAGGCTTTCTTATAATTTGGGTATGTTATTTAGGGATAAATCTATTAGGAATAGGACTACATAGTTATGGTTCATTTACATCTAATTGAAGCGAACAAAAAAACTTCACAAATACAAATATGGAAAGCATAATGTAATAAATAATATATATAATACATATATATAAGAAATATAAGAAATAAGATTCTTTAAAATTAGATTCGATTAAAAATAAATAATAATATATTATATATATATAAATTATATATAAATATAACGAAAAAACGTCTCATAAATCATCGAGAACCCTTTAAATCAAGTAATGGAGTAGTGATTCAAGGGGTTCTCATAAACAACAAACATATTCAATTACAATTACAATTCAAATTAATTCATTTTCTTTTTAAAAGTGAATACAACGGAATTATTATTTTTTTTTATTGTATGTATATAATATAATTGTATCTAATATCAAATCAAAATAAAATTTTTGGATATTTCTTATTTTTTGGTTTTATTAATTTATTCATGACAACTATCTATAAAAAATTAGATAGAATAGTTTCAACTTTGTTAGCCGAGAATGAGAAAATGAAATCCGGATAAATACCAATACATATTACGGGTATAAGGATAGAAATTGAAATAAATAATTCTCGCGGCCCAGAATCAAAAAAATAAGAGTTTGGTGTATTAAACAGCTTATATCCATAGAACATTTGCCGTAAGATAGATAATAAATAAATAGGAGTTAATATCATTCCAATTGCTGTTACAAAAGTTATTAGTATTTTTGTCATTAAAAGATATTTTTGGCTGGTAATTATTCCAAAAAAAACTATCAATTCTGCAACAAAACCGCTCATACCTGGCAACGCAAGAGAAGCCATCGATAAGATAGTGAAAATCGTGAATATTTTTGGCATTGGGATAGCCATTCCGCCCATTTCGTCGAGATAAAGAAGACGTAGTCTATCATAACTAGTTCCCGCCAAGAAAAAAAGTGCAGCACCAATAAATCCATGAGAGATTATTTGTAAAATAGCCCCATTAAGTCCCGTATCACTTATAGAACCAATGCCTATAATTAAGAAACCCATATGAGATACCGAGGAATAAGCTATTCTTTTTTTTAAATTACGTTGACCAAGAGATGTTGAAGCTGCATAGATTATTTGAATTGAACCTAATAGCATTAACCAGGGACAAAATATAGAATGAGCGCGGGATAATAATTCCATATTAATTCGAACCAACCCATATGCTCCCATTTTTAATAAGATTCCGGCTAAAAGCATACAAGTGCTGTAATGTGCCTCCCCGTGGGTGTCTGGTAACCATGTATGTAAGGGTATAATTGGCGATTTGACAGCAAAAGCAAGAAAAAAGCCTATATAGAATATTATTTCCAGCGCCGTGGGATACGATTGATTAGTTAATGATTCAAAATTTAATGTTGGTTCAGTAGACCCATATAAACCCATACCCAGAATTCCCATTAATAAAAAAAGAGAACTTCCCGCAGTATACAAAATAAATTTTGTAGCTGAATACAAACGTTTCTTTCCCCCCCATATAGATAAAAGTAGATAAACGGGAATTAATTCTAATTCCCACATGATGAAAAAAAGTAAAATGTCTCTAGAAGAAAATGGTCCTATTTGACCGCTATACATTGCTAACATCAGGAAATAAAAAAATTGCGATTCTCGAGTAACCGGCTGAGCCGCTAACGTAGCTAAAGTAGTGATAAATCCCGTCAATAAAATGGGTCCTAGAGAAAGTCCATCTATTCCGAATCTCCAGTAAAAGTCAAAAAAATTGATCCATTTATAATTTTCTGTCAATTGGATTAGTGGATCATCCAATTCTAAATGATAACAAAATGCATAGGTTATTAGAAGGAGATCCATTAAGCATATACAAACAGTATACCACCTAATCACCTTATTTCCTTTATGAGGAAATAAAAAAATTAAGGAACCCCCGACTATTGGCAAAACTACAACTATTGTTAACCAAGGAAAATAATTCGTGATAAAAATAAGATATACTTAGACCAGAAAAACCCGCGCTCAAAATAGAAATTCTTTTCTATTTTGAGCGCGGGTTTTTGCCAGTAAAAAAAACGTATTTGTGTGGTGCTTTTTGAAACGTATCAATAAGCTAGACCCATGCTTCGAGTTGTTTCATGCCATAAATAAACTCGAACACTTAAGAAATCCGTCGGACAGGCGGATTCACACCTCTTACAACCAACACAGTCCTCTGTTCTTGGGGCAGAGGCAATTTGTTTCGCTTTACATCCGTCCCAAGGTATCATTTCTAATACATCTGTAGGGCAGGCTCGGACACATTGAGTACATCCTATACATGTATCATAAATCTTTACTGAATGTGACATTGGATCTATAGTAATCTTTCTTTGAACATCAAAAATTCAAAATTTTCGATCTAGTAAACTCGTAAATGAATTTTATATTTAGACACCAGATGAATCAATGATTTCTCAGAATTTCGCTAATAAAAATCGATTTATAGATCAATTCATAAGAAGAGAATAGGACCAAGATACTTTGATTTCTTATATTTCTTTTCGCAAACATGATCATAAATCATAAGTTGTGTATCATACATGCTAATTTGAATTGATAAATATTACACTATTCTAAATTCTACTTTTTATGATTTTTGATAACTAATACTATTTATTCAAGAAATTCGATTGATTGATACGGGTTGATTTTCTGTTACGATAAATTGAGGAAACAATAGCTGGTCCGATAGCTGCTTCAGCAGCTGCAACAGCTATAACAAAAATTGAAAAAATATTTCCTTTTAATTGGCGACTATCAAAAAAATCAGAAAAGGTTACGAAATTTATATTAACTGCATTCAGCATAAGTTCAAGACACATAAGGGCTCTAACCATATTTTGGCTCGTGATTAATCCATAGATACCTATAGAAAATAAATAGGCACTCAAAATAAGTACATGCTCGAACATCATTGACCAACTCCTTATCAATTTTGATTCATTTCAATATGAACAAGAATTCAATGGATTCGATTGACTATATAACAAGTCTATAACAAAAGAATATATTGGCAATAAAAAAAAGTATTTTGTACATAAATACTATTTCACCTTCACATGGAATTTTATGGAAATAAAAATGTAAGAAAATAAAACAAAATATAATTTTTATTTTATATATATATATTTTATATATATCATGATTATATCATATCATTATATTATTATTTAAAAAGATTTCTTATTGACGAGCCACGATAATTGCACCTATCAAAGAAGCTAAAAGAATTATTGAAATGAGTTCAAATGGAAGAAAAAAATCTGTTGACAAATGAATTCCAATTTGTTGACTAGTACTTATCAAATCTTGCTCTATAATCTGATTTGGTCTTGTAGTCCAAATAATCCCGTACCATGATGTATCTGGAATAGTAATTATTAGTGAAACAAAAATACTTGTACAAACCATTAAAGTAATCCCATCTCCAACGGTCCAAAGACGAAAATCTTGGTAATATTCTGAACTATTCATGAACATTACAGCAAATATGATTAAAACATTTATAGCACCCACGTAAATAAGTAGCTGTGATGCAGCTACAAAATGGGAGTTTGATAAAATATAGAATAAAGATATACAAACAAGAACCAGTCCCAATGAAAAAGCAGAAAAAATTGGGTTGGTAAGTAATACTACTCCTAGACTTCCTAATATAAGACCCGATCCTAGAAAGACTAAAAGAAAATCATGTATCGGTTCAGGCAAATCCATTATATGTAAAATAAAAAAAAAAATAAATTTAATTTCATGACCTTATTGATATGACCAGGAAAAAAATTATATACTAAATACTAAACTAAATCCCCCCCCCATTGAATTCAATTAAATACTAAGAAGTCTGAATTGCTATGGGTACAATTATAGGATCAATGTCATTCCATTCTTTATATGAAAGAGCAGTTTGAAACTATACGAAAGAAAACTGATTGATAAAAATTAAATATAATAAATATAAATAAAAAAAATATATAAATATATATATTATATAATTATAACTTAAACTTAATTTTATTTACTTTTACTTAATTTTATTTGAATTGTTCGAATTGTATAATCATTAATTACTGACACTGGTAAACGGCCCAAAGCAATTTGATTATAATTCAATTCGTGACGATCATAAGTCGAAAGTTCATATTCTTCAGTCATTGATAAACAATTTGTTGGACAATACTCAATACAGTTACCACAAAATATACAAATTCCGAAATCAATACTGTAATTAAGTAATCGTTTTTTTCGAATATCAGTTTCCAGTTTCCAATCAACAACGGGTAGGTCTATGGGACATACACGAACACATACTTCACAAGCAATGCATTTATCAAATTCAAAATGTATTCGACCACGGAAACGTTCCGATGTTATTATTTTTTCATAAGGATATTGAATAGTTACAGGTAAACGATTTGCGTGAGATAAGGTAATCATGAAACTTTGACCAATGTACCTTGCAGCTCGGACTGTTTGTTGACCATAATTCATGAACCCAGTTATCATAAGGAACATATCATGAATATCTCTGAATTTTTTTTTCTTTCTCTTGTTTAAAACAAGTTATGAATATATAAAATAAATTTTTTATAGTGAAAACAGTTGAAACGAAGTTGTTAATAATAGATTACCGAGAGAAATGGGTAAAAGAAACTTCCACCCAAAATTTAATAATTGATCCATTCTTAGCCTAGGCAAAGTCCATCTTGTTGTGATAGAAACGAATAAGAACAAATAAGTTTTAGCTAATGTAATAAAGATACCAATTGTTGTTACAAAAACTCCATATGTTTTATTTATTTCAAAGAATTCCGAAATGACTATGTACGGAATAGAGATATTCGAACCACCCAAGTAAAGAACAGTTACAAACAAGGAAGAAATAAATAGGTTTAAATAGGAAGCAATATAAAATAAACCAAATTTGATACCCGAATATTCGGTTTGATAACCTGCTACTAATTCTTCTTCCGCTTCTGGTAAATCAAAAGGTAATCTTTCACATTCTGCTAAAGAAGAAATTAGAAAAACAATGAAGCCTACAGGTTGCCGCCACAAATTCCATCCCCAAAAACCATATTTTGATTGTGCATCAATTATATCAACTGTACTTAAACTGTTAGATAATCCTAGTCGGTGATAACATTACTGTTCCCATCTCTATTACAGAACCGTACATGAGATTTTTTACCTCATACGGCTCCTTGAAAGCCTTAAATAAATCTAAGGACCGGGCCGATTATTTATCTCTTGATATATTCCTAAGATAGATAAGATTCGAATTTATCGGACGATTCTGAATTAGACCAATTGAATTCTGTATGTTCTGTTTTAATAAAATAAAAAAATAAAAAAAAACACATTTTACATTTTAATAAATAAAAGACACAAAAGGTACTTCTGAATTGATCTCATCCCTAAAAAATAAAAATTTTAATTTGTTAAGTAATAACTGAATTCTTGAATAAAATACTCTTTTAGAATTATCAATAACTTCCCAGCGTTTTCGATTACGAAACAGAATTATACACTCGTTTTCTAAATTATAACATGAATTCTATCTCCATAAATATGGATGTAAGAAAAATAAAGGGAATAACTTTTTTTTTCGCTCTACCCTATATTCTATTTTTCTTTTTTTGTACAAGTAAAAAGGGATTTAAAAAAAATGAATTAAATTAAAGGATTATTTCGTTCCTGATAGTCATTTATTTAATCAGTGGATGGGAGCATACTCTGGATCGGAATTGTGGGGAGTATTGCCTGATTTTTTCTACCAACTTAAAGCCCCAATTAGTATTCTTTTTCTATTATGCATAAATGTTTTTTTGGATATTTTGAAAAATCTGCATTACTAATCTTTTGTGTACCTTGGTGTTTCTAACCATCCATTCATTTTTTTATTAAACCCTTTATTTAATTTATTATTATATTATTATTTATTTATGTTAATACATGTATGATAATTCATACAAATTATAGCGAAAACTAATAAAAAAGGTTGTTGATCTTTCTTTTGTGCCCGCTTCAAGACAGGATGACTAATCAACCAACCTTGGGGTAATTGGGCTAAATGGCCCCGTCTACTTATAATTTTTTTTTTATTCTTATACATGGAAAATGAGACTCAATATTTTTACTGCAATTTTGAATCCTCATACTATTTATTAACTATAACTAATAGTATTCATAAATTATATTCAATAGAAGCTGTTTTATTTCACTCATATAACTATCTGATTTAATTCTTCAATCCAAATTTCAAAATAATAATAAATATGAGGATATATATATTATATTCAATTCAATATATTATCATATTATCCTCCTTTACTATAAAGAGAGGAGTATAGCAATAATAGTATCGAAAAACTTATGTCTCAACGAATCGCACGTAGAGATATTGATAACACGCATAGAGTTAATGGTATTTCATAACTAATCGATTGAGCAGCAGCTCGTAAACCACCCAAAAAGGAATATTTATTATTTGACCCATATCCTGACATAAGAAGTCCAATGGGAGCAATACTTGAAATAGCAATCCATAAAAAAACACCGATATTGAGGTCAGATAAAACAAAGTTATAGCTAAAAGGAATTACTGAATAGCTTATTATAATTGATATGACTGATATGGATGGCCCGATACTGAATAAACGAATATCTCCCCTAGATGGAATAAGATTCTCTTTGAAAAGTAATTTTGTTCCGTCTGCCAAAGCTTGAAGAACTCCAAAAGGACCAGCGTATTCAGGTCCAATACGCTGTTGTATCCCTGCGGATATTTCTCTTTCTAACCATACAATTGCTAGTACACTTATTGTAATTTCCAATACAAGAATAAAAATAGGGGCAAATATCCATATAATTCCATATACCTCTTTAAAAGATTCTAATTTGAAAAAAAAATGGATATCTTGTATTTCTGTTGCATCAATTATCATTTCAACGATCAACTTCTCCCATAATGATATCTATGCTACCTAGTATTGTCATAATATCAGCCAATTTCATTTTTTTAACTAATTGAGGAAGAATTTGCAAATTGATCAAACCCGGTGGACGAATTTTCCATCTCCAAGGAAAAACATTTTGATCTCCTATTAGAAAAATTCCTAATTCTCCCTTGGGAGCCTCAACTCGTACATAAAGTTCTTGTTTCGGCAATTCAAAAGTCGGAGACGGTTTTTTACTAATAAATCGATATTCAAAATCATTCCATTCTCGTTCCTTTTCTCTATCAAAGCAGCGGACTTCTAAATTTTCATATGGACCGCCAGGAATTCCTTCCAAAGCCTGTTGAATAATTTTTATGGATTCCGTCATTTCACCAATTCGAACTAAATAACGAGCTAACGAATCGCCTTCTTTTTGCCATTGAACTTCCCAATCAAATTCATCATAACACTCATAATTATCAACTTTTCGTAGATCCCATTGTATTCCGGAAGCCCGAAGCATCGGTCCTGATAAACCCCAGTTTATTACTTCCTCTCCATCAACAACGCCTATTCCTTCAACCCGTTCTAAAAAAATAGGATTTCGCGTAATAAGTTTTTGATATTCAACAACCCTTGTTAAAAAATAATCGCAGAAGTCAAAACATTTATCTATCCAACCATGAGGTAGATCAGCCGCTACCCCCCCGATACGAAAAAAATTATGCATCATTCTCATACCTGTTGCAGCTTCGAATAGATCATATATTAATTCTCTTTCTCTGAAAATATAGAAGAAAGGGGTTTGTGCACCAATATCTGCCATAAAAGGTCCCAGCCACAGTAGGTGAGAAGCTATACGACTCAACTCCAACATAATTACTCGGATATAGCTGGCTCTTTTAGGTACTTGAATATTTCCCAACTGTTCTGGTCCGTTTACAGTTATTGCTTCTGTGAACATAGTAGCTAAATAATCCCAACGTGTTACATAAGGCAGATATTGTATAATTGTTCGGTTTTCTGCAATTTTTTCCATCCCTCTGTGTAAATAACCCAATATTGGTTCACAATCAATAACATCCTCACCGTCCAGAGTAACAATAAGTCGAAGAACACCATGCATTGATGGGTGGTGAGGGCCCATATTTACTATCATAAGGTCCTTTCTTGTAGCTGGGATATTCATAGGTTTTCCTCAATTCATTCTTCCATGAATCGTTTAAGTTTAAAAAAAGTTCATAACAATTCAAGATCTAATAAATCGAATAATTGAAAATGACTCTTCAAATTAACGAATTTTGGACTCCCGAATATTTAACTGATTTATTAATTTTTTATAACGTATTCTACTTTTCTTTGACAAATAAAACAGCAGTCGTTTCCGTTTTCCCAGAATTTTATGTAAACCTCTTTCAGATAAATAGTCTTTTGGGTGCAATTCAAAATGTGAAGTAAGTCTTCGTATCTTATTGGTAAAATTGAATACTTGAAATTCAATCGATCCCGGGTTTTTTTCTTTTTGTTCTTGTGAAATAACAGGTATAAATGAATTTTTTTTTACCATAAAAAATAAAATGAAATGAAAGCTTTCCTCTTCCCCTCGTTTTTTATAGACATTTGTATTGATCAGTAATAGTAATGATACTACTTTTAAATTTTGTATACTATATAAAAGAATTTCTGATTTTTTTTTCAATCGAGTTAATTCTTTTTTATTAATCAATCCAATTTAAATATTAAATAGATATAAAAGATACTATATTTATAGATTCACAAAACAAAAAATTGTATACTTAAACTTAAAAAAAAAAAAGAATTTTGTTGATTCTTTTTTCGATCTAATAGATACATCGTTGGATTAGTATCAATGTTACAATGCGTATCCGCGTTTATGTTATGTATATATTAATTTGTCTTCATATACCAGATATATATCTGGTATATGAAGACAAATTTCGATTAACGAATTTTCAATCTAGGATACATATATAGCCTTATTATACTGAAACGGCTTCCATTATAGGTATTAAACCAATATCGATTTATACAAGCTAAATCTTCTAATCTATAATTTGGCCAAATAAAAATTTTGAAATTCATTAATTTTTTTTTATCTCTGTCACGATCTTTTCTTTTTTTAGTCAAAACTTCAAAGCAATTATTGACTTTATTTTCATTGTCAAAATTTGTGTTTCTATTCTGTATACTATTTCTATTCCTATAATTTAAACACATTAGAATTCTCAATTCTCTACGACGTCTAGTGGATAAAATATTTTCAGGAACAAGCAAATCATAATTTTTTTTTTCTTTTTTTTCTGAATATCCTTGATGAATTTTGCGCTTATTCTTATGAATTAATGAAATACTTATAGTTTGATACAAAAAAAATTCTTTATTGTTTCTTCTAGACAGGCGAACAGGTTCGATAATCATAAATCCCTTTTTCATAGTTTTCTTTTTCCTAAAACTTATAATCATCTCATTGGCCATTATCGGAATATCTAGATCTAGTTCTTCCCTTCGAATAGAGGCTATAGCAAGTCGTTTTTGTTTTTTTAAATTCTTGAATTTAGTCAGAAGACCGTATACTTTGATATTTTGATAGATTTCTGAACCAAAGGAATTCTTCCAGTCCAAATGAAGATTCACAAAATCTTTTAGTAAAAGACCAAGTTGGAGCTTCAACTGGTCTTCTGATTTCTTTTGACTCTTACCATCTTTTTTTTTATTTTTACTCTTACCAATACCAACCTTTTTATTGTCAAATTCTTCCAAATCTTTTTGAATATCTTCAATATTTTTTAAATCTTCTCCAATATCTTTTTCTTGGTTTGAAAGAGATGATTTTCGAGTCTCTAATTCGAATTCAGGAGATTTTGTATTTTTCGATGGTCTAATAATGTTATTTTTTTTTTTACTGACATTTTGATTTCCATTAAAATGGAAAAAAAGTAATTTGATTGGTATGATCCACGGGTGACTTCTATATGCATTATGAAATATCATAAATTCTAAAAAGAACCAAAATTTCGGATTTGATATGGAACAATTTGATATTTCTACATTGATTCCCATCCAATCAAAATACTTTCTACCCAGATTTTTTTCCATATCTAGAATAGCATCTTCCTCTACATAATGCTTGATAGAGATATTACTCATTGTATCAAATAATTTTTTTTTATGTGTGTTGTAATTCGAATAAATTGTTCGCTTTATATTTGTTTGGAATGGTGATCTATATCCATAAATATATGAGTCTTTATTATCTGCATAATTAATAGAGTTATAGGATAAAAGATCATATCCATATTGTTTTTTTATTTTTGTTTTTTTTAATGCGTCTACTTGTTGTTCTTTGTAATCTTTGTAAAGAATTAATCGGGTTTTTTCATATGAATCACATTTGGTTAAATCTTTATTTTGATTCATATGATGTTCATTGATTCTTTTTCTCCATTTTTGGGGTACTAATCTAGACCATCTGTTTTGAGATAAGTCATATTGATAATGACCCTTTAACCAATTTGTCCATTGATTCATTAGAGAATTGGGAGGGTTTTTATGTTTTAATTTGGAATGAGATATTTTTTGTACTCCAAAAAAATAATCCTTTATTTCATTTTTAAGAAAAAAAAATATTTCATGATATTCAAAAACAGATCTTAACTTATACTTATAAGTATTAATAACTTCCGTTTGGGATAAGTTAAAAAATACATATGCTTGTGACAAAAAAGAGACGTCACAAGAATTCTGTGAATTTATATTCCTTCTATTCCCGGTATTAGAAGATTTGTGTATAATCGAAATAAAGTTAATTATACTTTTTTTATTTGTTTTATCAGTTCTTTCTCCATTTATTTCATTATTGGAAATGGATTTACTTTTATATTTTTTTTTTGATTCAAGAAATAGTTGTATATTGATCCTAGGAATACTAATGATGTATAGAAAAATATCTATGTAGACCCTTTGCATGAAAATTTTAAAAAAAGAATAGGATTTACGAATTAATCGAACAGTTCTTCTTTGTACTATCTTCAAAATTTTTTGTAATCTTTGCAAAATATCCAAAATAGTATTTCCTAAATCCAAAATATTTTTTCCTAATTCTAATCTTTTAGTATTATAAGTTGTTTTGCTCGGAATAATAGTTATCTCTAATTTGAATCTTGTAGTATTAGGAATTGTTTTGCTAGGATAAATATCTATCTTTGAATTTATAAGTCTCCCTTTTTTCTTTTCTTCTTTTGTCATTTTTTCTATTTCCTCTTCTTGTCTCATTTGTTCTACTTGCTTTCTAATTATTGTTGTCTTAACATTCAGATCATTTTTCATTTTTTTTAGTATTAATGAATAATTTTCCAAATTTATAGATTCAATTGGAATAGTTGATTCGAAAATCATTGGATTATTCTTCCAAATTGTTGAATTTTTTTTGCTTTCACTCAATTCATTTATTTTTGTGAATCTACTAAGAAATAAAGAATTAAAATGGAATAAGAGTGGTTTTCTTTTTAGAAACAATTTTGTTCTTTCATTTAAAACTTTTGAAACTAGAAAAAAATCATTTTTTATTTTTATTTTTTTTTTTAGTTCTTTAAAAATAGGATTCAAAAATGAAATTAAAGATGAAAGTAGATCTTCGCTAGGAGCAGCAAAGGGTGCTTCAACTACCGCTCCATAAACTGTTAAAAAGCCGAAGTTCAGTTTTTTAACTTTTTTTTTCATTCGATCTTTTTCCTTTTTAG